TCTATGAATCACCTCAAAAAAGCAGTGTAATAAAGCATCAATACTGATTCATTCAAAAATTCTCTGAATCTGTTCATTCATAGAAAAAAAAATGAAGAGCCTCGAGCCAATAAAGACTAAGAAGGTTGACTCAAGAATAAATGGCATTAAGAGCTCCGTTGTAGAATTCAGACCTAAGCATTAATCAAGAAGGGATGGGAACGATGGAACCTGTGAATAGAGAAGATTCAATTGAAAAAGAATCCTCAAGATTCATTGGGTGGGATGGCGAAACGAACCAGTGACCAATTCATCTATTCTAAGAAGTCACGAGCTAACTCTACAACTGAAATAGATAAAGAAAGAGTCAATATTCGCCCGCGAAAGTGTTATTTTGTTGGATTGCTATAATGTAAGTGATCTGATACACTAAAAGACAAACTAAAGATTTATTATAACTTAAAAAAAAATATCGTTATTTTTTTAGTCTATTATTAATATTATTAAATAGACGTATAGACAACTTAATTAAATATTTTTGAAAATTTTTTCATTCGCGAGGAGCCGGATGAGAAGAAACTCTCATGTCCGATTCTGAAGTAGAGATGGAATTGCGAAAAAAACATCAACTATAACCCCAAAAGAACCAGATTCCGTAAACAACATAGAGGAAGAATGAAGGGAATATCTTCTCGAGGTAATCATATTTGTTTCGGGAAATATGCTCTTCAGGCACTTGAACCCGCTTGGATCACATCAAGACAAATCGAAGCAGGGCGACGAGCAATGATACGAAATGCACGTCGTGGTGGAAAAATATGGGTACGCATATTTCCTGACAAAGCAGTTACAGTAAGACCTGCAGAAACACGTATGGGTTCGGGTAAAGGATCCCCCGAGTATTGGGTAGCTGTTGTCAAACCAGGGCGAATACTTTATGAAATAAGCGGAGTAGCAGAAAATATAGCCAGAAAGGCTATTTCAATAGCGGCATCCAAAATGCCTATACGAACTCAATTCCTCATTTCAGGATAGGAATATAGAACCAAAGAAAATAGATCTTTGGGCGAAATCGGTTTTTTGCTTTGGACAAATAATATTTCTTTTTTTTTTCCACTTTTGAATAAAAAAAATATGATTCAACCTCAAACCTATTTGAATGTAGCAGACAACAGCGGGGCTCGAAAATTAATGTGTATTCGAATCATAGGAGCTAGCAATCGTCGATATGCTCATATTGGTGACGTTATTGTTGCTGTGATCAAAGAAGCAATACCAAATATGCCATTACAAAGATCAGAAGTGGTCAGAGCGGTAATTGTACGTACCCGTAAAGAAGTCAAGCGCGACAACGGTATGATAATACGGTATGATGACAATGCTGCAGTTATCATTGATCAAGAAGGAAATCCAAAAGGAACTCGAGTTTTTGGCGCGATCACCGGGGAGTTGAGACAGTTAAACTTTACTAAAATAGTTTCATTAGCTCCCGAGGTATTATAAGAGAAGACCACGATATAGTAGGATATAAAAATGAACTAAATTAATTATTAATTAATAGATTGTGTATCACGTATATACCTTTTTTCATTTCATAATTCAAAATAAAAGAATTAATTCATAAAAAAGAAGAAACTCAAAAAAGCATGTTGATTATATCAAAATTAGGAGGCACCACTAAATTTAGTTCATCATGGGTAAGGACACTATTGCCGATATACTAACCTCTATACGAAATGCTGACATGAATCGAAAAGGAACGGTTCGAATAGCATGTACTAACATCATCGAAAACATTGTTAAAATACTCCTACGTGAAGGGTTTATCGAAAACGCGAGAAAACATCAGGAAATAAATAAATACTTTTTGGTTGTAACTCTGCGACATAGAAGGAATAGGAAAGGATCCTCTAAAAAGATTTTCAATTTGAAACGGGTCAGTCGACCTGGTCTACGAATCTATTCTAACTATCAACGAATTCCTAGAGTTTTAGGCGGAATGGGGATTGTAATCCTTTCTACCTCTCGAGGTATAATGACAGACCGAGAGGCTCGACTACAAAAAATTGGAGGAGAAATTTTATGTTATATATGGTAATCCTTCTAATTGTAATATGCGAATTGGATCTAAAACTTACTTTTTGTGAAAAAAAGGGGGGGAGCGGGCTATCTAATATCTTCCCAACTCTATTAGGTAATACTTTAAGTACGGTTTATTTCGAATGAAAGAAGAAAAATTGATTCAGGAAGGTTTGATTACTGAAGCACTTTCGAATGGTATGTTCCGAGTACGCCTGGGAAATAACAATTTGATTATCGGTTATATTTCAGGAAGGATGCGGCGTAAGTTTATACGGCTTCTACCGGGGGATAGGGTAAAAATTGAGATAAGTTCTTATGATTCAACGAAAGGACGTATAATTTATAGACTTAGTAACAAGGAGTCAAACAACAAGGAATTAAACAATAAGGAGTCAAACGATTAAGTTATTTTTCAAGATCAAGAAACGTATTTTCTTCC